TTTAAAGAAAAATCAAGAAGAAAGGTATGGATAAACGGAAGGATGAGAGAAAGAAAGAAAAAGAATATCAATGCTATAGAATTCCAACATGTGTACGGTCTATGAGTCATCTCCTAAAAGGCAGTGTAATAAAGCATCAATACTGATTGATTCATCCCTAATCTTGTAAAATATTAAATGAATTCTCGGTATAGAATAAATAAAGAGCTTCGAGTCAATAAAGACTAAGAAGGTTGACTCACGAATAAATTGTATTAGTAGCTCCATTGTAGAATTCGGACCTAACCATTAAGTACGAAGCGGTGGGAACGATGGAACCTGTGAATGCAAAAGATTTTATTGAACAAATGAATCTTAAGGATTCGCTAGTCTGGATGGCGAAATTAACCAGAACAAAAGAAATCTATTTTCAGAAGTCACGAACAGGCGTTAAGACTGAAATAGAGATTGCAAGAGTCAATATTCGCCCGCGAAAACTTTGAATACTTTCTTTTTTTTTTTCGCGAGGAGCTGGATGAGAAGAAATTCTCACGTCCAGTTCTGGAGTAGAGATGGAATTCTGAAACAACCATCAACTATAACCCCAAAAGAACTAAATTCCGTAAACAACATAGAGGAAGAATGAAGGGAATATCTCTTCGAGGTAATCAGATTTCTTTTGGTAAATATGCTCTTCAGGCACTTGAGCCCGCTTGGATCACATCTAGACAAATCGAAGCAGGTCGACGAGCAATGACACGAAATGCACGCCGTGGTGGAAAAATCTGGGTCCGTATATTTCCAGACAAGCCGGTTACAGTAAGACCTGCTGAAACACGTATGGGTTCGGGGAAAGGGTCCCCTGAATATTGGGTAGCTGTTGTTAAACCGGGACGAATACTATATGAAATAAGTGGAGTAACCGAAACTATAGCTAGAAGGGCTATTTTAATAGCAGCATCAAAAATGCCTATACGAACGCAGTTTCTTACTTCAGGATAAAAATATAATATAGAACCAAGATAAATGAGTCTTGAGGATGAAACAAAACTACAAGTTTCTTTTTTTTTTGATAAACAATATTTCTTTTATTTTCTTCATCCTTCGCATTGGAAGAATAGACTAAAAAATTAATATGATTCAACCCCAGACCCTTTTAAATGTAGCGGATAACAGTGGGGCTCGAAAATTGATGTGTATTCGAATCATAGGAGCTAGCAATCGTCGATATGCTCACATTGGTGACGTTATTGTTGCTGTTATCAAAGAAGCAGTCCCTAATATGCCCCTACAAAAATCAGAAGTAGTCAGAGCCGTAATTGTTCGTACTTGTAAAGAACTGAAACGTGAAAGTGGTATGATAATACGATATGATGACAATGCTGCAGTTGTGATTGATCAAGACAGAAATCCAAAAGGAACTCGAATTTTTGGTGCAATCCCCCGAGAATTGAGGCAATTAAATTTTACTAAAATCGTTTCATTAGCTCCCGAAGTATTATAAAAGAAAATCAGATGTTGATATTTTTTTATCTTTCTTTGGGGTATTTGAAAGAAATAGATTACTAACTTGATTCATTCCTAGAATATGTCTCACGCATATACCTTTTTAAATTCATATATCATAAACTAATAATAAAAAAAGAAAAACATGTTGATTATATCCAATTTCGGGGCACCAATCATTTTAGTTCATCATGAGTAGAGACACTATTGCTGAGATAATAACTTCTATACGAAATGCGGATATGGATAGAAAAAGAGTTGTTCGCATAGCATCTACTAATATTACCGAAAATATTGTTAAAATACTTTTCCGAGAAGGTTTTATCGAAAACGTCAGAAAACACCGAGAAAAAAACAAATCTTTTTTGGTTTTAACCCTGCGTCACAGGAGGAATAGGAAAAGACCCTATAGAAATTTTTTAAATTTGAAACGGATTAGCCGACCCGGTTTACGAATCTATTCTAACTCTCAACGAATTCCTAGAATTTTAGGTGGAATGGGAATTGTAATTCTTTCTACTTCTCGGGGTATAATAACAGACCGCGAAGCTCGACTAGAAGGAATCGGCGGAGAAATTTTGTGTTATATATGGTAATCCTTTTAATACCCAAATGGGATCCGAAAACTCTTCCTATTTGTAAAAAAAGGAAGGGTGAGGATATTCCTCCATTAGTTGATACTTCAAGGAGGCTTTGCCTGGAATGAAAGAACAAAAATGGATTCATGAAGGTTTAATTACTGAATCGCTTCCCAACGGGATGTTCCGGGTTCGATTAGATAACGAGGATCTGATTCTAGGGTATGTTTCAGGAAAGATCCGACGTAGTTTTATACGGATACTCCCAGGAGATAAAGTAAAAATTGAAGTAAGTCGTTATGATTCAACCAGAGGGCGTATAATTTATCGACTCCGAAACAAGGATTCCAAAGATTAAGCGGGTTTTATTCAATACAACTCGAAATTCAAAATTGCAAGAAACTTATTTTCTACCAAGAAGTACATTGAGAATTAAG